TTTGGCATATGCCTGCCCTAACCGAAATCTTTTGGGATGATTCCGTACTACAGTTCGGTGGAGGAACTTCAGGACACCCTTGGGGAAATGCACCCGGCGCAGTAGCTAATCGGGTGGCTTTAGAAGCATGTGTACAAGCTCGTAATGAGGGACGTGATCTTGCTCGTGAAGGTAATGATATTATTCGTGAAGCTACCAAATGGAACCCTGAGCTAGCCGCTGCTTGTGAAGTATGGAAAGAGATCACATTCGATTTCGACCCAGTGGATAAGCTAGATAAAGAGACAAAATAAGCGCGTATAATTCAGCAATTCCTGTTTGTTATCCTAATTTATTGCAATGAAACTCGGCCCAATCTTTTTCTCAAAAAAAAAAGAGATTGGGCCGAATCAAATAAAGAATAAACATCTTATACTAATCCTATACTATGAACTCTGAGGGTCTTTGTATAATTACATATTATATTACTGAGTTTTGGGCCATAGATCAAGCCAAGGGAAGGATCCCTTCTATCCCTATCCTGTATATTGTCTTTTTCGTTCCCTGTTGTAATATAAAATCATTTTCTTATTTGACTATATGACACGAGATTCTACGAGACGATAATTCCTTTTTAATCTATGGGAATAAACAACTATATATCTTTTTGATGATAATCGAGAGTTTTCCATGAGAGAAACCTGTCTTTATATATCTTTTTTTGAGGAAAGGATTTAATCATAATATTGAAATGATTCACCGGATTCCTTAAAAGGAGAATCCTTTATTTTAAGACTCGCTCGTTTTTCATTAACAATTTTAATGATTGGATCATATGCTTCGTTTGAATTCTGATGAGAAATCCAAATAAATAAAAAATAAATAGTAAAATAATTTTTTCTTCATCGAATGACTATTCATCTATTTAGTATTAGGTTTTCATAAAATAGGGGGCAGAAAGAATCTATGAAGAGATGTGGATTCAATTTGATATTGTCTAACAATAAGTTAGAACATAGGTGTGGATTAAGTAAATCAATGGATAGTCTTGATGCTATTGGACATACCAGTGGGAGTGAAGAAACTCTTATAAATGATGCGGAGAGAGAGATTCCTAGTTGGGACAGTTATAGTTTCAGTAATATTAATCATCTAAATTATTTATTTGATAACAGGAATATTTGGAGTTTGATCTCTGATCATACTTTTTTAGTTAAAAATAGTAATGGTGACACTTATTCTGTATATTTTGATATTGAAAATCATATTTTTGATATTGACAATGACAATGCTAGTTCTTTTTTGAGTGAACTAGAGATTCTTTTTCCTAGTTATTTGAATAGTGGGTCTAATAGTAGTAATTACTACTATTGTTATTCCATGTATGATACTCAATCTAATTGGAATAATCACATTAATAGTTGCATTGATAGTTATCTTCGTTTTGAAATCAGTCTTAATAGTGACATTCCCAGTAGTATTGACGGTGACATTTCGAGTTTCATTTGTACGACGGAAAGTATAAGTAGTATTGAAAGTGGAAATTCTAGTATCAAAACTAGTAGCAGTTATTTTAATATAAGCGAAAAATCTAATGATTTCGATCTAAATACAAAATACAAACAGTTATGGGTTCAATGTGAAAATTGTTATGGATTAAATTATAAAAAATTTTTTAGTTCAAAAATGAATATTTGTGAACACTGCGGATTTCATTTGAAAATGAGTAGTTCAGATAGAATCGAACTCTTTATCGATCCTGGCACTTGGGAGCCTATGGATGAAGATATGGTTTCTATGGACCCCGTTGAATTTCATTCAGAGGAGGAACCCTATATAGATCGCATTTCTTTTTATCAAATAAAAACGGGTTTAACTGAAGCTGTTCAAACAGGCGTAGGTCAATTAAACAGTATTCCCATAGCAATTGGAGTTATGGATTTTCAGTTTATGGGAGGTAGTATGGGATCCGTAGTAGGTGAGAAAATAACCCGTTTGATCGAGTATGCTACTAATCGATCTCTACCTGTCATTATTGTGTGTGCTTCAGGAGGAGCGCGCATGCAAGAAGGGAGTTTGAGTTTGATGCAAATGGCTAAAATTTCTTCTGCTTCATATGATTATCAATCAAATAAAAAGTTATTCTATGTATCAATCCTTACATCTCCTACAACTGGCGGAGTTACAGCAAGCTTTGGTATGTTGGGAGATATCATAATTGCTGAACCTAATGCCTACATTGCGTTTGCGGGTAAAAGAGTAATTGAACAAACATTGAAAAAGACAGTACCCGACGGTTCACAAGTGGCTGAGTATTTATTCCATAAGGGTTTATTCGACCCAATCGTACCACGTAATCCTTTAAAAGGTGTTATGAATGAGTTATTTCAACTACACGGTTTCCTTCCCTTGAATCAAGATTCAAATAGAGATTTGAAAAAAGATTGAAATTTTTCATTTTTAAATGGAAGTATATAACTAGCTTCAGTTATTTTTATTTGTAGCGAATACGCATTTAGTTCATTATAATGAAAAAAAAAACTCAGAAGATGATGTTTTTTTTTTTTGATATTTGGATATCAGTTATAAGTGTAGTAAGAGTCAGAACTTTTTAATAATGACTTTTTGCCCCGGATCCTTTTTTTATTCTACCTCTCTTCCTGATTAGGAATAAGTAATAAGCATCCCTTTATCGACAGATAAAAAAAATCCTTAATACTTCTTAATACTTAATACTTAATAAATAAAAAGAAAGAATAAATCTCAAATCAAATAAATAAAATAGAAATTAAAAATAACAAATAATAAGAATATAGAAGCTATTTTTATTTAGCGAGAACCCCCATTTTAGGAATCCCTGTTTGTTGGATAAGATTGGTTAAACTCATAAGAAACTCTTTTCTGTCTTTCCTTTCAAAACAAAAAAAGTGTTTTGAAAGGAAAGACGATGAAGATAAGGATGGGAGAATAAGAATCCAATTTCTGAAAGCGGATTCTCATACATATTCGTGTAGAAATAGGAATAGGTACACTTCATTGAGTTATAGATTCGTTATCAATTTTGTTGATTATTCAATACTTCACTTCATAATAATATTATCTGAATATTCTTTCTAATAGATAGACTTATCATAAGATATCTTTCATCTTTATAATTATAAATTATAATAGGTAAAAATATGAAATCGAGGTATCCATTCTATGATATATTTGAACTTTACCTCGATCTTTGTTCCTTTAGCGGACCTAGTCTTTCCGGCAATCACAATGACTTCTTTATTTCTTTATGTCCGAAGAAATAAGATTGTCTAAATACGATGGGACCAAATCTCATCAATTTATTTCAAAACTGGTTCATCATACAGATACTCTCTTTTCATGTAATTATGGTAGGATATATGATATGTGGCCTTTCGAAAAACAAATGGAAGAGTTGTTTTTTTATGTATGGCGATGCATAATATATTCATTAATGCATGTATATGCGGTTATAGTTTAATCAATTAAATGATTAAATTCAAAATGATCAGCAAATATTTTTTGAAAAATATTTTAAATAGAAACTCAATTTATCTAACCCATTATTCCTAAAGGTTCCTGTCGGAATGCTGCTAGTTAATGAAAGTTACTTCGGGATCGAGCTCAAGTCAAATCCATTTGGATTATTCTCTCAATTACAATCGAATGCAATTGGATCTAGTATAATATGAACAACTGGCGATCAGAACATATATGGATAGAACTTATAACGGGGTCTCAAAAAACAAGTAATTTTTGCTGGGCCTTTATCCTTTTTTTAGGTTCACTAGGATTCTTAGTGGTTGGAACTCCCAGTTATCTTGGTAAGAATCTGATATCCGTATTTGCGTCTCAGCAAATTATTTTTTTCCCACAAGGGATCGTGATGTCTTTCTATGGGATCGCAGGTCTATTCATTAGTTCTTATTTGTGGTGCACGATTTCATGGAATGTAGGTAGTGGTTATGACCGATTTAATAGAAAAGAAGGGAGAATATCCCTTTTTTGTTGGGGATTTCCTGGAAGAAATCGTCGCATCTTCCTTTGTTTCTTTATGAAAGATATCCAATCAATAAGAATGGAGGTGAGAGAGGGTCTTTTTCCTCGTCGTGTCCTTTATATGGAAATCAGGGGCCGAGGATCCATTACCTTAACCCGTACTGATGAGAATTTGACTCCACGAGAAATTGAACAAAAAGCTGCCGAATTGGCCTATTTCTTGCGTGTACCCATTGAAGTATTTTGAAATGAACTGAAGAAGAAATCTCAGCATGAGAGAAGAAACTTAATACATCTCAAAAGCAGGAGGACATATACGGAACAATATTAATAAAAATATATATATATATATTAAAGGAGAAGAGAAACTATTTGTATACAAAAACTATTTTGTATACGCATACACATGGCGTCCAGCTTCATTCTTTATACTAGTAAAAGATATAATAAGTATAGATTCATCAAATATCCTAACATGTCTTTTGTTTTCGTAAAACATAATTTCTCTTTTTAGCCTTTGAATCGATGCCCTATCCCCGCGCTGCGGTTAGACAGTAAAATCTTTTGAATTCAAAATAGAAATAAAAGAATTTAAAGGATCTGGTAGGGTTCGTCTTTAAATCCAAATTATATTTGTTAGTTCAAATGGGTTTTTGAGTCTTTATCAAAAGTAATAAATGAAGGGGGAATCAGTTACAATTTGCCTAATTGCGATCTCTGGAATATGGAAAAAAATATTTACTTCTTTTTTTTTCATTTGAAAAGGGTCTTTTTTGTATATTCTATTCTATATTCTTTTATATCTAAAGACTTGATTCTTACACAAAAACAAGAATAGGAAAAGATCCATAGGTTCGATACCTTATTCTTGTTAGAGTTATTAGAGTTATAGGCTCTTGTTATATGATTCTTGCTTCATAGAAATCTCAGATAGAATCAACGAATGAAACAGGTCCATTAACAATTCACATCACGGATATAGAATGAAAAAAAAAAGAAAGCATTGGCTTCCCTCCCATATCTTGTGTCTATACTCTTTTTGCCCTGGTGGGTTTCTTTCTCGTTTTTAATAAATGTCTAGAAACTTGGGTTCTTAATTGGTGGAATACCAGGCAATCTGAAATCATTTTGAATGATATTCAAGAGAAAAATGTTCTAGAAAAATTTATGGAATTAGAAGAACTATACCTTTTGGACGAGATGATAAAGGAGTACTCGGAGACACATATGCAAAGGCTTCGTATAGGGATGCACAAGGAAACAATACAATTATTCCAAAGACAAAATGAATCTCATTTCCATATCATTTTAAATTTCTCGACAAATCTAATTTGTTTCGCTATTCTAGGTGGTTATTTTTTTCTGGGTAATGAAGAACTTTTCATTCTAAATTCTTGGATTCAGGAATTTCTCTATAACTTAAGTGATACAATCAAAGCTTTTTTGATTCTTTTAGTTACTGATTTATGGATCGGATTTCACTCGACCCATGGTTGGGAACTAATGATTGGTTTGATCTACAACGATTTTGGATTGGCTCAGAATGATCAGATTCTATCTGGTCTTGTTTCCACTTTTCCAGTCATTCTAGATACAATTGTGAAATATTGGATCTTCCATTTTTTAAATCGTGTATCTCCTTCGCTTGTAGTAATTTATCATTCAATGAATGCATAATTTATCTGATCTCTTGATATCAATCAAATCATAATCTTTTTTTGTGTATAAAGTGTATAAAGAAATTATTTTTCATCTTACTTATTCTTTATACTTCTACCCTTTCAATTCAAGGTATTCATATTATATTCCACCAGCACAATTCTTTCAATACAATCAATACAATGGCAAACTTGTGGATAGGGAATTCTACTAGCTACCTATCAAATTTATTGTATAAATTTTGGGGATCGATGATTGGACCATGCAAAATAGAAATACTTTTTCTTGGGTAAAAAAACAGATGACTCGATCCATTTATGTATCGATCATGATATATGTAATAACTCGAGCATCTATTTCAAATGCATATCCCATTTTTGCGCAGCAGGGTTATGAAAATCCACGAGAAGCAACTGGGCAAATTGTATGTGCCAATTGCCATTTAGCTAATAAGCCCGTGTATATTGAAGTTCCGCAAGCTGTACTTCCCGATACTGTATTTGAAGCAGTTGTTCGAATTCCTTATGATATGCAACTGAAACAAGTTCTTGCTAATGGTAAAAAAGGAGCTTTGAATGTAGGAGCTGTTCTTATTTTACCCGAGGGATTCGAATTAGCCCCCCCCGATCGTATTTCTCCCGAAATGAAAGAAAAGATGGGCAATCTTTCTTTTCAGTGTTATCGTCCTAATAAAAGAAATATTCTTGTGATAGGTCCTGTTCCCGGTCATAAATATAGTGAAATCGTCTTTCCTATTCTTTCCCCCGAACCTGTTACGAAAAAAGACGTTTACTTCTTAAAATATCCCATATATGTAGGTGGGAACAGAGGGAGGGGTCAGATTTATCCTGATGGTAGCAAGAGTAACAATACAGTTTATAATGCTACATCTGCTGGTATAGTAAGCAGAATAGCACGTAAAGAAAAAAAAGGGGGATATGAAATAACCATAGTTGATGCATCAGAAGGACGTCAAGTGGTTGATATTATACCTCCAGGACCAGAACTTCTTGTTTCAGAAGGTGAATCCATCAAGCTTGATCAACCATTAACAAGTAATCCAAATGTAGGGGATTTTAGTCAGGGAGACACAGAAATAGTGCTTCAAGATCCATTACGAGTCCAAGGCCCTCTGTTCTTCTTGGCATCTGTAATTTTGGCACAAATCTTTTTGGTTCTGAAAAAGAAACAGTTTGAAAAGGTTCAGTTGTACGAAATGAATTTCTAGATCTAGAAATTCATTAAAATAAAGTTGGTAAAAGTGCCAAATTATTGTTTATCAATAGAATGATATATGATTCTAAAGATTCTATAAATCTTTTCTTTATTTGTTTTTTTTTTATACTCTTTTTTATTTTGCGGGGTGTCTGAAACTCATAACTTTTATACCATTACTAATAATAGTAAATAAGTAATCAGTATACAAATACAAGACGGGAAAAATGAGAGTAAAAAAAAGATTTATAGAAAGTCTTCCTAATCGTCTATTCGATACAAGACGACACAAGAAAAGTCTTTTTTTGTGTCGTCTTGTATCGAAAGAATCAGGATTCTTCTCCTGTTTGCCAAAGATTCTTATTCCTTGTTTTCTTTCCGGGTATAATTTAACAAATAGAACTTATTCAATTCACTTCAACTTATAACTTAGGAAAAGAATTAAAACAAAAAAAGGTTTCTCTTGTTTTGTTTCTTCGGCTGAAAAGCGGATTGGATCTTTACGCATATCCAAATCTTTCTTTATTATCTCATTGAAGTTTTCTTTTCTTTTTATTATTTGTTTTATTTTAGTATAAATAGTTGAGTATAAAAAGAAAAGGATTTGCAGGATGTTTCATATGGATAAAT